CTATTTGTATTTCAAATATATTGAAAGATATTGAAATTTATTATTAATACAAGACCGGAATTTTTGGAGGACTCTTCTGAACAAAAAAATATTTGCCAGCAAAGTTGTTTTTTTTTTTTCTTCAAATCCAAAGAATTCTTATTAATTTATACATAGGTCATCGATTTCGCATTGTATCAAAAAGGTAATGAAATAAAATACCCATTTTTTGACCCATTTTTTTTTTTACTTTTCGCCGGAAAGAGGATTTAAACTATTTTATCGACATGAGTGTTCTAAATCGAAAAAATAAATTCCAACGATTTTTTGAAACCATTTTTTGTATTAACATAGTGGTAGAAAGAATACTCCACCGCGTCTAGATTTAAAACTGCTTAGCTTTGCTTTAACCATGGTAAAATGGTCCAAAGTTTTTGGTTGATAGAGAATCAAAGTGGATTTAACAACGAATCACGAAATGCTATGGTTCTCAAATATTTTTTCTTAATTTATTCAAGATTTCATTTTTTCAGAAGTAATTCGTGGGATTATACACTTTTTCCTAGTTATTTATAAAGAAATAAGTGCAGTTGGTTGGATCCAACCTATTCTTGAAATAAAACAACTCGCACACACTCCCTTTCCAAAAAAAACCAATACACCGAGCACTACACTTAGATTTATTGGATTTGTTGCTAAAATATCGGTATTAAACCCGAAACTTCCGGCGGATAGCCAATAACCCAAACAAAGGAAAGAATCGGTTATATTTTTCATATGATCTCCTCTTATGGATAGATTAATTATCTTTCTACGATTCCGAATTTTTTAGAATTAGAATTCTTTAGAATATATATATATATATATTATTATTGGTCGATCAATTGGATTGGAAGATTCCCCATAAGAATCATACTTATTAGAATTAGTTGTTTTAAACGCTTTCTAAAAATTTTCCGAATTTTCATTTAAATGGAAAGGAAAAAAGGGCATTGGACTAAAAAGAGAAGGAATAAGGCAAGCGGTATGTTAATTTCTTACCCTTACCTTAAATCAGCCCTTCCCCTGCGTTCTTGTACGAACAAATAAAGAATTGTAGGAGTGAAACCTCAATAATATAATTCGAAAAACAAGAGCAGCAAATCAAGTGCACGGAAAAAAGAATATATATTTGTATTTTTCTATTTTTTTAGGGTTAAACAAAAGGATTCGCAAATAAAAGTGCTAATGCTACAACCAGCCCATAAATTGTTAAAGCTTCCATAAAAGCCAGACTAAGCAATAAAGTACCTCGTATTTTTCCCTCTGCCTCTGGTTGTCGCGCAATCCCTTCTACTGCTTGCCCTGCAGCAGTGCCTTGACCAACCCCAGGTCCAATAGAAGCAAGTCCTACAGCCAATCCAGCAGCAATAACGGAAGCGGCAGAAATCAGTGGATTCATGATAAGTTCCTCTCACCCCCCAAAAAGGAAATAGTTAATGATATAATCAACCAACCAATTATGACTAAATTTTTCAATTAATAAGATTTAGTCAGTCGAAGTAATTGAGAGTAAAAAAAATGGAAATAAAAATAAGATTTATTGAACTATCCAAACTACTCCGATATTCATTTTTTTTTTATTCACGTAGTTCTTTTGTAGTTTTTGTGAACCCGTACAACTTTTGTTTTTATTTTACTTTCTAATTTAGAACCATTCTTTTGAATTCTTCGTTCTTTTTCTTGATTTAAGTGCTTTAGTCATTCATCAATATTCAATTCATAATTACAGATGAAACGGAAGGGTTTCGTTTTTTGAATCCCTATCAAATTTACAGTAGAAGGACAAATTTAGAAAACTATATTTATAGTTAGTTCATATATAACTAGTTATATATCTAATACCACATATACATGTATTTCTTCCATACCGTAAACCAATTCTTCGTGTCTTAGATTCAATTGGATTCAAGAATCATTCTTTGAAACTTAAAAAAAAGAGTTGTTTTATAACTATTAGATTATATACACCTAGTTCGACTTCTTTCACTACTACTTTTTTTTTTTACAATTCCCCAGTAATCTTTTCTATTTTAATATCACTTAAAATCATATACTTATCTTATTTATACCTTATTTTATTGATTGCATTTGATTTTACCCTTTATAATATTAAAATAATAGAAAAGAAAAAGATTCCAAAACTTATTTTCTATATTTTTTTTTATGAATTTATGTTCTCTAAGTATATTATATTGAGTCGCACATACATTGTGGCGAGATAAACTAAGAAAAAAAGATTATTTCGTAAATTTGTTAATGATGGCCTTCCATGGATTCACCTATATAAGCTGCAGCTAAAGTTGCAAAAATAAGGGCTTGAATACCGCTTGTAAATAATCCAAGAAACATGACAGGTATAGGAACTACTAAGGGAACTAAAGAAACAAGAACAACAACTACTAATTCATCAGCTAATATATTTCCGAAAAGTCGAAAACTTAGCGACAAGGGTTTTGTGAAATCTTCTAAGATGTTAATTGGTAGAAGGATTGGAGTTGGTTGGATGTATTTACCAAAATAAGATAATCCTTTTTTTGAAAGACCCGCATAGAAATATGCTACTGATGTAAGTAAAGCTAATGCAACAGTAGTATTTATATCATTTGTGGGTGCAGCTAACTCCCCATGAGGTAACTGTATAATTTTCCAAGGCAAAAGAGCCCCTGACCAATTCGAAACGAAAATAAATAGGAACAAAGTTCCAATAAAGGGAACCCACGGACCATATTCTTCCCCAATTTGGGTTTTGCTCACATCTCGAATGAATTCAAGAACATATTCAAAGAAATTCTGACCGAAAGTGGGAATGGTTTGCGGATTTCTAACAACTAGAATGGCGGAAACTAATAAGATAGCAATTACAACCCAAGAAGTAATAAGTACTTGGGCATGCACTTGGAACCCCCCTAATTGCCAATAGAGATGTTGACCTACTTCCACAGAAGATATATCGTATAATCGTTTTAATGTGTTGATGGAACATAATAGAATATTCATATTGCCCTGCCCTCGAAAAGAAATATAACTTGAAAGAAATTATTTTTATTCAACCATCTCTCTTTTTTTTTTATTGTCTGCTTAAATCTTATATTTTTGAATACTGACTAATCACATAATATTTCTAGTTTTTTCTTTTTGTTTTTTGCGCGATTTAGTAATTTAGTAAGAGTATAGTAACCGATTCTAAAAATCTATGAAATTCCCAACTGAATTATTTATTTTATTATAAATTATTATTAATTAAGAATTTCGTATATAGCTAGAACGACCCTCACAAATTGCAAATACTAATTTGTTAAGAATTAATCGGATTGAGGCTATAGCATCATCATTAGCTGGAATCGAAATATCCGCGAGATCGGGGTCACAATTTGTATCAATTAAACAAATCGTTGGAATTCCCAAAGTGATACATTCTCTAAGAGCGTTAAATTCCTCTTGTTGATCAACGATTATCACAATATCGGGTAATCCCGTCATATATTTAATGCCACCGAGATAGGTTTCCAAGTGAGATAATTGTCTATTCAACATAGCGGTATCCTTTTTTGGAAGACTGTTGATTCTTCCCGTCTTTTGTTCCGTTCTCAAATCCCTGAACTTCTGAAGTCTTGTTTCTGTAGTATACCAATTGGTTAACATGCCGCCGAGCCATTTTTTATTAACATAATGACATCGAGCTTTTGTTGCAGCTCGTGCTATTGAATCAGCTGCTTTATTTTTTGTGCCAACAATTAAGAATTGTTTCCCCTTATTTGCTGCATCAAAAGCTAAATCACAAGCTTCTGATAAAAAGCGAGCGGTTCTAGTAAGATTTATAATATGAATACCTTTACGTTTTGTGGATATATAAGGTGCCATTCTAGGATTCCATTTACTAGTACCATGACCAAAATGAATTCCTGCTTCCATCATCTCTTCCAAAGTTATGTTCCAATATCTTTTTGTCATTGATCCCCACAAAAAAAAAGAGACAGGGTGTCCTGAAATATAAAAATAAGATTTTGTTCCAATGGAACCTTCTCTTCTATCGAAAACTGGCCGTTGATACATGATCAGGCCATTCATTTTTTTTCCTTTTTTCTTTATTCTCTTTTAAAGTTTAATCAAACGACCCCTCTTAAAGGGGTTAATCCGTTTTTAGGAATCATTTAATCCTAGAAAATAATTGCTGTGACGTCTCGAATAAATTATTAAAGAAATCCAAAAATTATTAATTCTCTGTGGTGTAACAAAATATCTTTTATTTCTTCCTTGAAGAAATTCTTTTTTTTTGTTTCCGGGGCAATCTTGGTATGTTGTCTTAGCTTTAAAGGGTGTATCACTTTTTTGAATCCGGTACCAACGGGTATCATTCCCCCCAAAACAACGTTCTCTTTTAGACCTTTCAACCAATCGATACGACCTCGGAGAGCTGCTTTTGCTAAAACTCTAGCAGTTTCTTGAAAACTCGCTTCGGATATGAAACTTTGGGTATTCAGAGATGTTTTTGTTATTCCAAATAATATAGCTCGGTAATAAATTACTTCTTCCAAGGCACGCCCCGCTCGTTCAGCTCGCAACAATCCAATTAATTCGCTGGGTGAAAAAACATTAGACATTCCATCTTCTGAAACCAATACCTTTGATGTTATTTGACGTACAATAATTTCTATATGTCTATTATGTATGTGCACTCCTTGGGATCGATAAACTTTTTGGATTTTATTAACCAAAGAAATTCGACTTTGGGCAATAGTTAGCTCAGCACCAATAAAAAATCCCCAGGGAATGCCGAGAATTTTTGTTATATCCTCGTTCCAAGCGTCAACTCTCTTTCCTAGGTTCATTGATATTGAATCAATCGAACGCACTTCTAATACCTGTTCCACTTTTGGAAGACCTTGTGTGATATCACCAGATCTCGATTTTTCATAAATAAATGTAACTAATACATCTCCTTCAAAAAGGATTTCTCCATAATGGCCATGAACTGTTGCTCCCGGAGTTGCCAAATAGGTATTAGCCGATCTTATTAATACAGAATCAATTTGAACAATCAAAACTTGTCCCGATTTTAGGTGTAGTCTACTTTTTGTTTGAGCTAAACATATATTTTCACAAATAAATTGCCCCAGGCTAATTATTGTAAACGTTTTTTCACAATATTTATGATCATAATTATGATGGAGAAAATGCCAATTCAAACGGAATGGATTTAAAATGATGTTGCTACATGGATTGAGCTTATAAATTATCTCGTTTTCGTCCATTAAATAATATTTTAAAATTTGACAAGTTAAAGGAAACTTGTCAAGTTGCCAATTCTTATTCACCGAGATCTGATTATGAGTTATTAAGAGGTAAAATGAATAAGAATTGGCAACTTGAAGTGCTATTCCTAAAGGGCCTAATGAATTCTTAAGATCTTTCTTCATTTTTTTAACTATCTTTTTTAGCCTTAGCCCGTTGTGATATTTTACATTACTTAATGGTCCTATTTGAAAACAATCAGATGATGACAAAATTATCAAAGATCGGCATTCTGTATTTCTGTTCAACAACACACGAATAGTTCCATGATTTTGGATATGTGATTGTTTACTTTTTGCCTTGGAATAAATAAAAAAAAATGGATTGATATTGATTCGATCTGACTCATTATTCGATATCCGTTCTGAACCGGACGGGTCATTCCTTTTTCTGATATATGAAATATAGGATTTTGCTAAGTCAATTCTTAGGAAATATCCAATCAAACCATTTGTATTTACTTCAACAAAAGAAGCACGGGATTCTTCTATCGAAGAATTTTTTTTGTCTTGATCCCAATTCAATACTAAACAAGTCCGAACTAATTGAATGCTTGTGTCAGAAATTCTACGAATTGATTTTCCATTTCCATAAAGAATATAATTGAGAACTTTAAGTTCCAAATTATCCCTTTCCTGGAACAGATCTTGAGGAAAAAGTTTTACTAAATTGATACTATTCGTTATTTCATATAGAATTACGGGTCGAACCAAAAAAAAAGACTTTTTATTTATAGTTGTGATCCATTGGACATAAATCCAATTTTTTTTTTTTTTTGATTTCTTAGAATCTTTTTTTTTTAACCTTTCGGGTCGTATCAAAATGCCACTGTGTCGGTATATCTTATCCATCTCTTCAGGAAAATAGATATTCCCCGAAAATATTTGTAATTCCATTTTTTTTTTTTTCTTCTCCATTCGCACCAATCCGCCTATTCGACTTCTTATATTTAAAGTGATTGGTGTATCGACTCCAATGATACTATTGTTCCTTACCATTATGGAAGAAGATTCAGGTAAAATATGCACTTCTTCGGGAATGAAAAAAAATCGATCGACTTTGATTTGGTATTTTGGTTTAAATTCTTTTATTCCTTGATATTCAATTAAATCCTCTTTTTTAAAAGTGGGAGTAATTCCAATAGTCCTATATTTCGGAATTCCCGAACTTTTTATTCTGTATTGCGGATCGTCGAAATAAACAAGAATACTATTTTTACGAAAAATACCATTCATGGGTATTTCAATCGAGATATTGGAAGAGGACATTAATTGTTTGTCTAGCTCTTGAATCAATTCGAATGGAAATGGAATGATGAATCTATTTCTTCGTCTCTTTGCCAATAAATCCAAAGTCGTGTGGGAAAAAGTAGGATGTATAAAATGAAAATAAGACATACATCTAATTGGATAAAATTCTGAATAATCTGGAATCCCACTTTCTTTTTTATCATAAGGGTTAGAAATAAACAATTTATGTCTTACTAGTTTTAATTTTTTTTTTTTAAAAAGGGGGTTAAAAATAGATCTTTCTCCAATAGAACGAGAGTAAATGTTTATTTGATCTTGGTCCTTGAAGAGTGAAGAAGAGAGTGTACTCCACCTGCATGACCTTCCTGATAATATCCATAAACGGCTTGTCTTTGGTAAGAGATGTACATTACTATATTGAAATTGAGATTCGTGATATACATTAGTACTCCAATGCATTTCTCCCTGTGAGTTAGAATAAATATGTTTTCGAACTTTCTCCTTCCAATTCAAAGTGTATGGTCCCCCACGAATCTCAGCAATCACTTGTTCTGATTTTACATATTGATCATTTTGAACTAATAAAAAACTTTTTGGTGGAATAGTCACATTATGAAGAATATCATCACTTTCAATAGTTACATACAAGTTTATATAAGATAAAAAAGCAGGATGCCCATGACGTGTACGCGTAGGATGAACAAAATTCTCATTAAATTGAATTTTTCCATTAGTTGGGGCTCGCACATGTTCTGCAGTACCCCCTGTGAATACTCCACCTGTATGAAAAGTTCTTAATGTTAGTTGAGTGCCCGGTTCTCCAATCGATTGGCCCGCAATAATACCTACAGCTTCTCCCAATTCCACCAGGTTGCCATGAATCGGACTCCGACCATAACACAATCGACAGATCCAAGATGTATTCCTACAAGTAAAG